GGCCAAACCACCTGGGCACTAGGTCCAATGTGAGTAGGGTCACTCAGCCATGCTTCATAATTGGAAAAACGAGCACCGTGGAAATACATACCACTCAGCCAAAGAAAGATAATAGAAAGTTGCCCAAAATGAGCACTAAATACTTTTCGCGAGATCTCCTCCAAATCATTGCTATGGCTATCGAAATCGTGAGCATCGGCATGTAGATTCCAAATCCAAGTGGTAGTCTCGGGGCCTTTAGCTATTGTTCTTGAAAAATGACCTGGTTTGGCCCATTCCTCGAAAGAAGTTTTTATGGGATCCCTATCTACCAAAATTTTGACTTCTGGTTCCGGCGAACGAATAATCATTGAGTCCTCCTCTTTCCAGACAACACATACAAAGAAACCCGCCAACAGTCAAATAATTAATGAATCTCTGGGAGCTCTTTCTAATTTTTTTATTCTCCTCAATCTCCCATCCTTTTTTTCAGTTATTCACTCGAGCAATTATGATCTAGAAGTCGATTCGTGGCAAGTGTTCGGATCTATTATGACATAGCCATGCGGCGCACAACGGACCTTTTGAATCGTCTAAAATCCTTTCGGGTCTTTGTGTTGATCCAAAAATCGTTTTTTTGCGCAACCCGGCGTATTTATTAACATCTCAATTAGATGTTCTCAGATGTCGTTACGTTATGTCTTCCATTACCCACAACATAGACATATTTATTTCTTCTTATTTTATTCCAAATCCCATGAAAACAGGCATGGATCATTGCAAAGAAATATATATTCGACTCTATCTGCGTATCGTTTATACTTCTGCCTATCGTTTATATCCCATACGAAATAGAAAATGCTCTTTGAAAGGATATAATGAAATTCTTTGGTTGTTTTTGTCATAAAAAAGATTCGCTTTATTTGACATTTGACTAATCAGACTAATAAATCAAAAAAGAGTGCTCTTATTCGAAACGCCTTGTGATCTTCAACCAATTTTGGGCTTCAATATAATTACTGGGAGTAAGCGCTATAGCCTGTTTCCAATACTCAGCGGCTTGATCAAACCAAGCTTCAGCAATTTCAGAATCTCCCTGTCGAATGGCCTGTTCCCCCCGGTCAGAATAGGCTGTTCAATTCCTTCCTCGAGAACCGTACTTGAGAGTTTCCTAACTCATACGGCTCACAATTCTTGTGGTATCCCGTTTTTTCAATCTACACCATCTAATATCTAATAGAATGAGATTTCTCAGAGATCTCTCCCCCTTGTTTTTTTTTATCGGGTTAACAAAAAGAGATTAATTGTATGAGTTTCAAACTTGAATTTGGTTTCATATTAATAATGAATTTTTTTTTTCGTTTTATCTTTTTTCCCACCCTCAACATAGGCATTTACAATATTGCTAGAAGTTTCTCAAAGGTAACTATCTCGGTTTCATAGAAAAACTGATTTTATAGAGAATCTTAGAAAAAGTCTTTTCTTCATATTCCTATATTTTATTTCATTTTCTTTCTATTTTAATTTTTAATTCTATTAAAACTAGAAAGAAAAACAAAGACTTACTATCTTTGGGATCTGATGCTACACCGCTGCTCAATACCTTAGGGGATCGACTTTATTACATATGTCGATTCCTAACTTTTTTCTTGTATCATGACTTAAATTAAGTAAGCAGTTATTATTGTATCGTCCCAAAACATCACTAATTGATCTTGACGGCGCTTTCTTTATCAATTGGATCCTTTATCCATAGAATATAGAAGAAAGTATCTAGGCATATCTATTTCTTGATATTTCGACTTCTAAGAAGTTCCTTTCTTTGCTACAGCTGATAAAAATCGTTTTGTGGACGATGCTTATGTAGAAAAACCCATTTTTTTTCTAGTATTTACTACTCTTTTCTCTTTCCTTTTTTCTTTCTATAGTGGAGATAGCCGCACGTAATGACAGATCACAGCCATATTATTAAAAGCTTGTGGTAAGAAGGGGTTTCGTTCGAGTGCTCTAAAATAATATTCTAAAGCTTTCGTATGTTCTCCGTTCCTTGTGTGAATAAGGCCTATGTTATAGAGTATATAACTTCGATCATAAGGATCAATTTCGAGTCGCATAGCTTCATAATAATTCTGTAAAGCTTCTGCATAATTTCCTTCGGATTGAGCCGACATCCGTTACGGTCGTCGTTCATTTTTAAGAATCTCCGTTCCAGAACCATACGTGAGATTTTCACCTCATACGGCTCCTCCCTTAGGTGCATAATGAGAATAATGGAATCAAAAAAGAGTGCAAAATTCTCGTTATGGACTGAGTGGGGCTAGTGTTTTTACAAGAAATCTCTAGCCAACCTTCCTGCCAAAGATTTTTTTAACATCAAATGGGTTAATCTTAAATAAAAAATGGTAACTTCAACAATTTCTTTGTCCCCTACGCCCTTTAATTTCCAGGAATTGGTCACTTCAACAGTCTTCGATGGTTATACAGGTATCCAAAATAGGAACGAGATGGATGTTTGTTGTCCCAACCATTTCAGTTTCGATCTCGATAAGGAAGGCGAGAATTTCGACCAAAGTCAAAGTCTGCGTATTGTTGATTTCTAGGTGTAGTGCTTCTTCTCCTATACTGTCTATTGATTCTAATGGATGAGGGTTGACTCGCACCGCAATACAGATTCATAAGTTTTAACCTCTGGCTCACTACTAGAATCGACAATTCAAGCATCTGAGGCTGCATTAATCGGGGATACACGACAGAAGGAATTGTTTTTTTTTTACAAACCTCACCTTCAAAAAGCGTAGATTTATTTCATTTTTTTTTCTAGTCCGAAATCATGCGTCAGTCTTATAAGACTGAAGGCGGTAAATAAAATTGAGATCGAAAAGATATGTAAACTAATGATCAAATCACACCATCTCTGTAATAGGTAAATGCCTCCTTTTCTCCTGAAGTTGTCGGAATTATTCGTAATAAGATATTGGCTACAATTGAAAAGGTTTTATCAATAAAATTTCCATTTATACTCGATTTAGTCATAGATAGCAATCCACTCTCAAATTCTTTTCATTACCTTTCGTAAGAAAATGATTCCCCACAAACAAAGGAATTGGACACTACGAAATAACATAAAAACAGAATTTTAAAAATTTGAAAACTCCTCTTCCTTAAATTCTTTCTTTTTGACCGGAATTAAATAAAATAATAAGAAATAGTTTCGATTTCATACAAATCTAGTCGACTAGTATAAGAATGAAGAGGTCCTAGTCTGATTCCCATCTCATCTCGAAATTGAAGAAAAAAACAAAATAGATAGACCGATTAGTTGATTCCTTACGATTGATTGAATTCGTGTCAAAATATCCGAAAAGGATGGGAGCACTAGATAACATAAATGGATATCTAAAAAATCGATATCTTTCCTCTTTTTGTTTTTTCATACTTTTTTTCGAATTGATTGCCCGGAATTTTTGAAGGTCAAGTAAAGTAAAAAGAAAAGTGGCTCGCTATTGATTCGGTTGGTGGGGCATAATCATTACGTAGGAGAGATGGCTGAGTGGTTCAAGGCGTAGCATTGGAACTGCTATGTAGGCTTTTGTTTACCGAGGGTTCGAATCCCTCTCTTTCCGTACCCTCAACGAATTTACCAATCTTAATGAACACAATGTATCAAAGAACAACACATACTCAAATTCAAAAAGGTAGAACTCGAACCCTCGGTAATTTTGATATCGATTTGCTATTGCTATTCCCTGGATAAGTACTTTATCCTGCGTCCTTTTTTAGTTACTTTTTTTATGGGAGGGAAAGGGGGGGTAGGAGTAATAAAGTTGTCCAAACCTCTTCTTAGTTGAGTTAGGTTTAAGTTTGCCGAGAATAATATTCTACGACTAGCAATTCATTTATTTTCAAACCAATCGATTTACTCTCGATTATTTGATTGACTAATCCTTTATATTGGAATGGGTGAAGAGTCAAATGTTTTGGAACTTCCTCATGAGGAGATGAATTAAGATAACTTTGAATCATATCTCTAGATTTTTGAGCATGGCTCGCCGTAATAATATCGTGTGGTTTGCAGCGATAACTTGGTATATCTACTATACGGTCATTAACTAAAATATGTCTATGGTTAACTAATTGGCGGGCTTGGGGAATAGTCGAAGCCATACCCAATCGGAAAAGGATGTTATCCAAACGCATCTCAAGTAATTGTAGTAAAACCCGACCTGTTGACCCCTTGGCTTTTCCGGCTATACAAACATATTTTAGTAATTGTCGTTCTGTAAGACCATAATGAAAACGCAATTTTTGTTTTTCTTCTAAACGAATACGATATTGAGATTTTTTCCCAGAGCGCGATTGGTTTCTAAAATCGCTTCCGGCTCTAGGCCCTTTACTAGTTAGACCTGGTAAAGCCCCAAGACGACGTATTTTTTTGAAACGAGGCCCCCTATAACGCGACATGAAGACTCCTTTTTTGTTTGGACATAAACAAACTGAACTAAATAAATTGATAAATTAAGCGAGGCGAAATACAATAATAATAATACAATGAAGTATTGTCCTAAAAAGAATTAAGAAATGGATTGAATTGGAGTAATAGAATTACCATTTTTGATTTATGTATCGAAATGTATAGAAATCATTTTCTTTCTATATTAATTTATATATCATATCAATAGAAATAGAAATTTATTAGAAAAAAAAAAAATAATCCTCTTTTTGTTCTGCCGAAACCGAATTCTTACTGTTTTTTTGCTAATTGAACTGGGGCAGCATATAATAGGTCGGCAACCCTTGGAAAAAAGGGAAAAAGCCATTTCAATGTTCTTTGATTTCAAAAATACACTCTCAATCATGTGAAAATCAAAACAAATAGACAAAAGCCGGCTATCGGAATCGAACCGATGACCATCGCATTACAAATGCGATGCTCTAACCTCTGAGCTAAGCGGGCTCAAATAGAGCAAAAATTGTGTATGCATCGTAAACGAATAGGATCTTTTTTTTTTCGATTAATATGA